GAATATGGATATAAGAAAGAAAGAATAAGAAAAGATTTTTTCTAGTGTAATTACATTCTCTCTTTTTTTTTTTTTCGTTCCTAGTCTTCTTTCTAAGAAAAAGTTAAGGGGGCTTTAAAAGAAAGTAAAGGATTATTTCGTTCCTGATAGCTATTTCTTTAATTAGTGGATAGGAGCATACTCTGGATCGGAATCATGGGGAGTACTGCCTGATCATTTCTACTAATTTAAAGCCCCAATTAGTATTCCTTTTATGCAGAAATGTCCCTTGGATAACTTACATAATCTCCATTACTAATCCTTTATGTACCTTGGTGTTCCTAGCCATCCACTTATTTTTGCTCAATCCCCCCGTTATGGTAATACATATATGTTAATACATAGAAAAGATAGTGAAAACAAAACTCCATACAGTTGGTCTTTTGAACCCGCTTCAAGTCGTGATTGATGCCTAATCAATCAATCTTGGGATAAACAGTCTCTACTGCTTATGTTTATTTCCGCTTAACTCTTGTACATAGGAAATGAGACTCAATCCTTTTACTGCGAATTTATAAGCTGTTTTAGTTCACTCATATAACTATCTGATTTAGTTTATCAACCCGAATGATGAATAAAAAATGACGATATTTATTCAATTCATTCAACCTCTTTCCTAGAAAACCTAGAAAAAAGAAAGAAAAGAAAGGGAATAGGGAAAGGTTTATGTCTCAACGAATCGCACGTAGAGATATTGATAACACGCATAGAGTTAATGGTATTTCATAACTAATTGATTGAGCAGCAGCTCGTAGACCACCTAAAAAGGAATATTTATTATTTGATCCATATCCTGACATAAGAAGTCCAATGGGAGCAATACTTGAAATGGCGATCCATAAAAAAACACCGATATTGAGATCGGATAGAACAAGGTTAGAGCCAAAAGGAATTATTAAATAACTTAGTAGAATTGATATGACTGCTATGGATGGTCCGATACTGAATAAACGAGTATCTCCTCTAGATGGAAGAAGATTCTCTTTGAAAAGTAGTTTTGTGCCATCTGCTAGAGCTTGAAGAATTCCCAAAGGACCGGCATATTCAGGTCCAATACGTTGTTGTATCCCTGCGGATATTTCTCTTTCTAACCACACAATTGCTAGTACACCTATTGTGATTCCCAATACAGGAGTAAAAATAGGTACAAGCATCCATATGATCCCATAAACCTCTTTTAAGTATTCCAATCTGGAAAAAGAATTGATATCTTGTACTTCTGGTGTATCAATTATCATTTCAACGATCAACTTCTCCCATAATTATATCTATGCTACCTAGTATCGTCATAATGTCAGCCAATTTCATTCTTTTAACTAACTGAGGAAGAATTTGCAAATTGATAAAACCTGGCGGTCGAATTTTCCATCTCCAAGGAAAAACATTCTGATCGCCTATCAGAAAAATTCCCAACTCTCCCTTTGGGGCTTCGACTCTCACATAAAGTTCTTGTTTCGACAATTCAAAAGTAGGAGAAGGCTTTTTACTAATAAATCGATATTCAAAATCATTCAATTCGGGATCCCTCGCTCTATCAAAGCATCGGATTTCTAAATTCTCATACGGCCCTCCCGGAATTCCTTCCAGAGCCTGTTGAATAATTTTTATAGATTCCATCATTTCACCGATTCGTACTAAATAACGAGATAATGAATCTCCTTCTTTTTGCCATTGGACTTCCCAATCAAATTCGTCATAACACTCATAATGATCAACTTTACGAAGATCCCATTGTATTCCGGAAGCTCGTAGCATTGGTCCTGACAAACCCCAATTTATTGCTTCTTCTACACCAATAATGCCTACTCCCTCAACTCGTTCTAAAAAAATAGGATTACGCGTAATAAGTTTTTGATATTCCGCAACCCCTGTTAAAAAATAATCGCAGAAATCCAAACATTTATCTATCCATCCATGCGGTAGATCAGCAGCTACTCCTCCGATACGAAAATAATTATGCATCATTCTCATACCGGTGGCAGCTTCGAATAGATCATAGACTAATTCTCTTTCTCTGAAAATATAGAAGAAAGGAGTCTGTGCACCAATATCTGCCATAAAAGGGCCAAGCCATAATAAATGAGAAGCTATACGACTCAACTCCAACATAATCACTCTAATATAGCTGGCTCTTTTAGGTACTTGAATATTTCCCAACTGCTCTGGTGCATTTACAGTTATTGCTTCTGTGAACATAGTAGCTAAATAATCCCAACGTGTTACATAAGGCAAATATTGTATAATTGTTCGGTTTTCTGCAATTTTTTCCATCCCTCTGTGCAAATAACCTAATATTGGTTCACAGTCAATAACATCTTCACCATCTAAAGTAACGATGAGTCGAAGAACACCGTGCATTGATGGGTGATGAGGACCCATATTGACTATCATGAGGTCTTCTCTTGTAGCTGGTACACTCATAGGTTTTCCCCTGATTCATTCTTCCATGAATTGCTGAAAACGAAAAGAAGTTCATCAAAATTCAAGATCTACTAAATCAAATAATTCAAAAGGACTCTTCAAATTAACGAATTTTTGTCTCCCGAATACCCAACTGACCAATTAATTCTTTATAACGTACTCTATTTTTCTTTGCCAAATAAGACAGCAACCGTTGACGTTTTCCCAGAATTTTACGTAGACCTCTCTGAGATAAATAGTCTTTTCTGTGCAATTCCAAATGTGAAGTAAGTCTTCGGATCTTATTGGTGAAACTGAATACTTGAAATTCAACAGATCCCCTATTTTCTTCTTTTTGAGAAATAACTGAGATGAATAAGTTTTTTACCATAAAACGAAATCTTCTCTTCCCTCCCTTTTTTTTTTTCTTTTTAAAAAATTTGAATTTTACCCATCAGTAATAATAATAGAATTATAATAATATTATAATGCCGGTCATTTTAATCTGGTATACGCAATAATCTTAATTTCGTTATGGATACCTAGTTTATCAAATAAAATTAATCAATATCAATAAAAAATCTAATTGATACGTATTAGTATCATGTATCAGAATGTAATGTAAGACATCGCATGTGTGCATTTGTTTACTTTCATATACTAGATCTAGTAAGGATATATACAAAAATGTGACATCAACGAATTTTCAATCGTGGATACATATGTATCCTTAACATACTGAAAGAACTACCATTATTGGTATCAAACCAATAGCGATTCATACAAGCTAAATCTTCTAATCGATAATTGGGCCAGAGAAAGAACTTTAATTTTTTTAATTTAATTAATTGATTTTTATCTCTATCAAGATGTTTGTTTTCATCCAAAAATTTATTACAGCTGTTCCCATCGCAAAATACTGGATTTCTAGCCACACCACTCCTATTCCTCAAATTGAAACAAATTAGAATTCTAAATTTTCTACGCCGTCTAGGCGATAAAATATTTTCAGGAACAAGCAAATCATAATGATTTTTGTCTTTATTTCCAATCATCTTTTGACATCTTGCACTGAATTTATCAAAATTCTTATTATCAACATATCTTTCTTCTCGGTATCTTTGATTAGTTTGGTACTTACTCTTATGAACCAATGAAATACCTAGAGTTTGATAAATAATAAATTGTCCATCATTTTTTACAGACAGACGAATTGGTTCGATAATAAATATACCTCTTTTCATCAATTCTGTAAGAGTTAAATCTTTATGAACCGATATTAGATCCAAACTCATTTCTCCCCTTTGAATAAAAGATATAGAAATTTCTCTTGGATTTATCAGTCTAAGCAGGAGACAATATACCTTGATATTATTGATCATTTTTTGATTTAAAGAATCATCCCATCTCAATTGAAAAAGCAAATATCTTTTTAGGAATAAATCGAGTTCTGCTTCCGTGTGTTTCTTGAATTGCTTTTTCTTTCTACGTTTTTGCATATCTGATCCCGCATAATCTTCTTCAATATCTTTTTCGTGGTTTGAGAGGACTGATTCAAGATTTACTTGGTTTTGTACATCTGATCCAAGATCTACTTGTCCTGCGGATTCTTTTTCTTCTTGATTTCGATTCTCTAATTTAAAAAGTTTTTTTTCATTGGATGATATAAAAAGATTCCCTTTTTGCTTTCGATTGCTATTTATATTTTTAATAGAATTTTTATTTCCATTAAAATTTAAAAGAAGTAATTTGATTGGTATAACCCACGGTTTCATTTTATATGTATTATAAAGTAGCACAAATTCTGGGAAGAACCAAGGTTCCAGATTCGATATGGAACGATTTAGTATTTCTTCATTCATCCCCATCCAATCAAAAAAAAGACCTTTGGATGGTTTGATTTCTTCATCTTGTGTGAGATAAAAAAGACCTTTCTTATCAATTATTTGATAATTATTCGACCCAGTCTTGGTATTTTTATTACTGTTGATACTGGTATTGATCCAGACCTCAATATCGACCTTCTTTCTAAAGCAAAAATGGAGAATTCTCCAATCAAAATATTTTCTATCCGGGTTTTTCTTTATATACTCTATATACATAATATCGTCTTCGCCTAAGTAATTATTGATAGGGATACCTCCCAGCATATCAAATAATTTGCGTTTATGTGTGTTGTAATTATAAGAAATATCTTGGTTATTAGTTACTTGTAATGATGGTCCATAAATATATGAGTCATTCTTATCTTCATAATTAATAGATTTATATGATAAAAGGTCATATCTATAGTGTTTTTTAAAATTTTCTTTTTGATTCGGTAATGAGTCTGCTTCATAATCATTTTGTTTGTTGTAATGAATTAATTGAACTTTTTGAGATAAATCCCTTAAATCTTTATTTTGATTTTGAGCCACACAATGTTGATTTACTCTATTTCGCCACTTTTGTGGTACTAATCTAGACCATATAATCGGAGATAAATATTTATATTGATAATGACCTCTTAACCAGTTTTTCCATTGATTCATTCCAGAATTACGAAGTTTCTTATGTCTTAATTGGTAATGAAATATTTCGTGTGCTCCAAAATAATCTTTTCTTTCGTTCTTAAGAAAAAGAGATGTTCCGTTATATTGAAGGACAGATCTTAACTTATCCAAGTTAATAACTTGGGTTTGTGATAATTTGTAAAATACATATGCTTGTGACAAGGAAGATAAGTCACAAAAAATCTGTGAACTCTTATTACTAATATTAGAAACTGACCTTTTTATAATCGAAATAAAGTGAATTTTCTTTTGATTTGTTTTACCAATTTTTTTTTGATTTCTTTCATTATTGTAAATGTATTTATCAATAATTTTTTTTGTTGATTCAATAAGAAATTGTGCATTGGTTTTGGGAATATTAATGAGACATAGAAGACTATCTATGTATATCCTTTCAATGAAAAATTTTATGAAATAATGTGATTTCCGAATTAATCGAGAATTCCTTCTTTTTAATATTTGCCAAATACTTTTTTGTGATTCTAATCTTTTAGCATTATAACTAGCTTTGTTAGGGCTAATATTTATCTCTGGAGTTAGAAAGAGGTTTTTCTTGTCTTTTATAATTTTTTCTATTTTTTTTCTGATTGTGCTTGTTCTATCAGTCAGATCTTTCATTTTGTTTTCTGTCAGTGAATAATTTGTCCAATTCATAGATCGAATTTGAATAGACGATTTTTGAATCATCTGATTATTGATTATCGAATCCTTTTGTTTTTGAGTTTCACTAGATTCATATACTTCTACTTCTCTCAATCCAAATAATAGAGTTGGATTTATTTTTAAGAGTTCTTTTATTATTTTTTTTATATTTATAAATAGAACACTTTTGATAACCCAGTTTTTTGTTTCTTTTGAGACCCTTAAAAATATAAACAATTTTGTTCGTTCTTTTAAAACTGTTAGAACTAGAAAACACTTGTTTTTTAATTTTCTAATTCTTTTTTCAAGTTCTTTCAAAATGGGTTTAAAAAAGGAAGGTCGTTTTCGGGGAGAACCAAAAGGCAGATCAGTTTCCATTCCCCAAACTGTTAAAAAACAAAATTTTTGTACTTTATCTTTCATTGAATCTTTATCAAGGGACCTTTCTTGAGGTTTGTGCCAAGGTTTCAGACAGAAAGGAAATAGGATCTTTATTTGAATACCGTCTCTTAACCAGTTTTGCGGAAATTCTGTTTCTGATAATTGAACACCATTATAGGTACATTTAACATGCATTTCTCGATTCCAATCCTTTAAATCTTCGGACCACTCGGGAGATTGAAATAATAACATACGACCGATGTTTTTAGCTATTATCAATGAAGGTAATATAATATATTTTCGAAAAATTGATTGGGTTAATAACAAGGAACCTCTTATTACTTGAGCAAATAGGACGGTATCCCAGACTTCGGCTATTTTTATCCGTGCTTTTTCCTCTCTTTTGGCCTTCTGTCTTTTCTCCCCTGTCTTTTCCTCTGCATAATTCGCAATTTTTAAGTCTTTGTTTTTCTCCTTCCAATTTTCAAAAATGAGTTTTATCAATCCAGAAATATCAAAAGAAGAAAAGATGGGTTTGTATATTCTGTCCAAAAAAAGGGGGGAATGTACATTTGCTTGAAAGAGTTCCCGAATAACTATTTTACGTCTTTGAGCGCGCATGGAGCCTTTGATTATATCTCGACGAAAATCCGATTGTTGTGAATAACGGATCAAAGCGACTTCGTTTGTTTGATCAGAATTATCAATATCCTTGTTAGCGTTAGCAGTATAAGTATCGGCATTCTGTTGATTATCAGTAAAAATCACTACATGTTTGGATTTTCTTGAACGAATCTCTTGGTACACCGCTAAAGTTTCTCCAATTTCTCCTTCCTCATTCTTGATTAATTTGTATGACCATCGAGGGACTTTTTTACTGATTTCTTTTACTCCAATAGATTTTTTTCTAATTGTTTGATCGTTGGGGTCAGTTATAACTGTATCGAAAAAAAAATTTAAAAATTTTGCTTGATCTTCTGAATCTGAATCGACTTTTCCTTGTTCTGGAAGTAACGAAAGTCTTTTTAAATTCAAATTTGATGGTGATTCTATAGTAAATTGATTGATTAAGTTCAAAACATAACCAATTTTTGTTGATAATGATTTTCTATCAAATGTATGTTCAAATTCTCGATAATCGATAGCAAAAAGGATACCGTAAATCTTATTTATGCGAAACTTCTCTATGGAAGTTTCTCTGGAAGTTTCATTTATGATTGAAGGTGAAAACATTTTTTTTATTGTTCCACGATATGGTCCGCTCAAGAAAGGATCATATATTTTAGGCAAATATTCTTTTTTAGTTGCATCATTACACAATCTAGTTCTCTTTTCCAGTACATCCAGAGCAAGCGATCCATTGTCTAGAGCCTCGATTCTAGTTAGAAACTCCTTTCTTAGTGTGTTTTCTTTTTGTTCATTGGTATAAATCCAATGATTATATAGTTCCTTATAGGAGAGTCTTTCTGGTGTGGACAAAGACATC